GGGGACGGACTGTAAATTCGTTGGCAATATGTCTACGCTGGTTCAAATCCAGCTCGGCCCAATAATTCGCCGATCCATCATGAGATAATCTAACTAATTTGTCCTCCAAAAACACCCGATACGGAGGAATAAAGAAAAAAAAAAGAATCTTTTTGCATTGAAAGATTTATTATCAATCGATCCTAGAATAGGATTCTAGTTATCCGTGTCGTTCTCACTAAAGTCCATATCCATGTGGATATTAATATATCACTCGTGTCTCTGTTACAACACGACGATTCTAAATAGAAATGGTTTGAATGAAATCATAAGAATATGTCTGCTGTACACCTTCTTTCTTTCCCTGGGATTGTAGTTCAATCGGTCAGAGCACCGCCCTGTCAAGGCGGAAGCTGCGGGTTCGAGCCCCGTCAGTCCCGACCTAGGATCCGATGAATCCATCAATTCATTTCTCTATTTTCTGTGAAGAGGGGGGGGGCAAGGAGCAGAATCTAATTCCCAGTGGGGGATCCTTATTGATTTTTTCTTTCCTTTTTCGTTTCGCATTTCTCATCGAACAAATACGGGAATTTCAATTACTTCAACTAGTACCGATTGATGGGGGAGAGACATATGTAGATTGGTACAATTGTTGGTAGCACCATATTCAGTATTCCAAGAGATACCGTACTGGTCTGGCTTTTTCGATTGCTCCTGATCCATGAACTGGAATAGAATACCCATATGTTTTCCTGGAGTACATACACAAATTGTAATTCGTTTATTGTACGATACAAAATTAACTTAACCTTAACATAGCTACCCCGACAGAATCTTTTTCAGATTAAAATGACCTTCCTTTCTCCTTTCTAGCTCCGATTTTGTATAACCTCAATTCCTAATTGGAAAAAATCTATCTCATTCAAATTGCACACTCAATTTTTGATATATGTGTCCCAGTCCCAATCCAAGGAAAGAGGATATTAAGATCAAACAAGGATCCACTCCTCTTAGTGAGGGAATGCATAAGCTTTTTTTTTTTTTATTTCTATTTGAAGGGTCCTATCGAAGAAAGAACAAACTACAAAATGGTTAATTTGTCGAAATAAAATATTAGATCTTTTATACCGGGACCTATCTTTATCACACCTCTTTGTCTTCCACGAAAATTAGATTATAAAAAAAAAAACTTAGTTTAGAACTTAACTCCTTCTTTTTTCCATTTCACTTCTACTATATATATGGGGTTTGTCGCCACTGGAAGTGGAAGACGGGTAAGATGATATCTCATCTGATGATTGTATAAGGAAGACGGTAGGTTATAGAAAAGAAAGAATGAAAAAGAATGATCAATTCAACGGGATTCTTGATTGGATCAGGAATTCCATTTTTGATTTTGTATGGATAAAAGATCTTCCTATGTTATACTATTCAATTCTCGACGATGAATCAATTTGATAGCTCCGATATTGTTATTCATGATATTGATCCGATTCAATATCATCAGGATGCAATTCATCCCATTGAATTTACAGGAGAAAGATTTATCATCTTTATGGGATTAGATCCCGCGTTATTGTGAAGTAAAAAAAAAAACACGATGAGATTATGGAAGTAAATATTCTCGCATTTATTGCTACTGCACTGTTCATTCTAGTTCCTACTGCTTTTTTACTTATTATTTACGTAAAAACAGTCAGTCAAAATGATTAATTTGAATCAAGCTTGACTTCTTAGTTCTTTTCTTAATCAATGATTGAATAAATGAAAGGTTCCACGTCTTAAATGAAATGAGCGGACTAGAATCAGCAGTATATGAAATCTGATAGTATGGTAGAAAGAAATATAGGAACCTTTCTACCACACTATCTATTATTGTATTGTAGAATATTGGACTGTATTGTATAAAGATATAGGCTTAATATAGATCAATCCACAATATGTATCTTCATATATGTCCATATAACATATGTGTATGTACATATGTTATATGGACATGTTAATAGCACCCCAATTCTAGTTCTTCGCTACATCCATTTGATTTGTAGTGATTCCGATCAATGCGAGATACTCGAATGTCAACTTTTACTCTTAGCCTTATGGTTCTAATTAATTTACTAGGTTTCTGATTATTTCCAATATGGATCCCGGGCTCCGCCGAAACAATCGAATCAATGGAAGACGAATAGTATGGGCATATTATAAATATATATTCTAAATATTAGTATTAGAATCAATATTCTAAAAAGAAAAGAAACCAAGTAATCCTTTTTTTAGCATTCCGAAGGAGTAATTGATTGATCCGTTGACAGATGATCCAAGGAGTTCTCTGGGAAATTCTTCGGATTTGTAAAAAGAGTAGTAGATCCCACCGATTTCTAACGCTTGAACCATGATATGAAGTAAGTCGATAAAACAGAAATAAGATTTCTAGGAGTATAAAACAAATGGTAAGTGCGCAATACGCAATATGTGAATTGCCCAACGCAAGATCTTATTATGTGTAGTACTTTGTTGGACA